TTTTTTTTTTAATTTAATTTCGTTTGATTAGACGAAAGTTCTTTAAAAACTTCCGCTTTCTTTAAAAGATTATGAACAGTTCCTGTAGGTCGAGCACCCCTTTCAAGGAAGTATAGAATAGCAGGAACATTTAAATAAGTTTGATTCTTCATTGGATCATAAAACCCCACTTTTCTAAGAGCTTTTCCTTCTCTTCGGGATCGAGCATCAATTGCAACAATTCGATAGACGGCTCATTGGGATAGATGTAGATGAACAATACCCCCACTAGAACCGTATAGGAAGTTTTCTCCTCGTACGGCTCGAGAAAAAATGATTTGATTCGAAGTTTTGTCTATGTATGGCATTCTATTCTAATAAATTAAATGACAAATGTGAGCCTAGAAAATCAATTAGACTTTAATTTCCGTCGTTTTTTGTCCTTCCTAAAAATATAAAAGAAACCATTCGTACTCATAACTCAAGTTGAATAACTCTCAAATAGCTCAAAAGGAAACTCTTCTCTTTAGTCAATTTCATTTATTGAGTCGTCTTTACCCTCTTTTTTTGTCTCGTTTAAAATTAGATTTGGATGATCCAGTTATTGAGACTATCGAGACAATTAAAACGGGTTTACTTGTTCTTGGATCCTTTAATCTTTATTTTAAATCATTGGGTTTAGACATTACTTCGGTGCTTCTTAATACTTTCAAAATGGCAGCAACATACCCTTTAGATTTGATTTGAAATCTTATTTCTTTCTATCAAAGAATCCGACGGACAGTTGATTCCCGCGTAATACACTTTGAATCAAAAAAGTTTGATCAATCCCAACAAGTTTCCAATTCAAAAACAAAACTTGTTGGAATTGGATTGGATCCTTTTGATTTCTATATTATATTATTATATATAGAAGATACGTTTACGAAGTTGTTCCAATTGATTGATTGGCATTAACCCTAGATCCTTGCCCCCCAGAAATGAATTAACCCTTTCGACTTTTCGACTCGAGCTCCATCGTAGACTATTTACAACCCAACAAAAAAACGAAGGATTCGAGTATAACAGAACAAACGATGTCGAGACAAGAGCACTTTCATTGCTCGATAAATCGAAAAGAAAATGGTGGATCTAAAAATCCACAACGGATCGTGTCCTTCAAGTCGCACGTTGCTTTCTACCACATCGTTTCAAACGAAGTTTTACCATCACATTCCTCTAATTTGGAACCAGTATGGAATTGATTCAATTATGGAATCATGAATAGTCATTGGTTCAGTTGTACATAGACATCGTAATCGAGACTTTTGATTTTTTTTATTTAAAAAAAAATGATATGATATTAAGTAAAGATTTGAATCTTTATTCTTTTGATATGATTACGATATGATCACGAAAAGAAAAATCTAAAAATTATTCGCATTGAAATAGAACGATACAGACATACTATATAATAAGCTAAATATTTCCTCATTTTATATGTATTTTGTTTAACATAAACATAGGGTTGAGTAATATTATATTTATATATATTGAAATAATAAAATATTGTCATTTAAAGTGAATAAAGGGGATAGGATAAACCACCCCTGCCTCGATCGTTCCATAGATTTCCAATTTTTCATTAGAGACAACCACGAACTGCCTAAATAAAATTAAATTAAAAAATAAAGACATTGGCTCCATAACAAAAAAATATGTTATAAAAATATGTTATGGAACTTGATCGTTTGTTAATGAGATTTGAACAGATATTTAAATTAATACTGATTTACTGCTGACCACTCCACTATCCTTTACTATAATAAAAATCCTCTGGGACGGAAGGATTCGAACCTCCGAATAGCGGGACCAAAACCCGTTGCCTTACCACTTGGCCACGCCCCATTTCAATTTATAATCTAAACTAAGAAACAATAAAATTGGTATTGGTTGTTTGTCAACTCCAGTCCAAATATCTATAGAATAAATTTATAGAATGAATAAATGGGTAGTAGGATTTTGATACATATAGATATAGAATTCAACTAAATTTATTGATCATTACATAGAATTCAATTAAGATATTGTATGAAAGTATGATTTCTTCTATTCTCCTTTAAGTTGAGAATTGGAAGATTTTTTGATTGGGTGGCTTCAAAAAAAAGAAGGATCCTTTGTCTACCGTAACTTACTTTCTTCCTTTTTCCTTAAATCAAAAACCCAATCAAAATTCAATTATCTCCAAGAACAAAAAATGTCTGTTATGCTTAATATCGTTAGTTTAATCTGTATTTGTATTAATTCTACCCTTTCTTCGAGTAGTTTTTTCTTCGGAAAATTGCCCGAAGCCTATGCTTTTTTGAATCCAATCGTAGATGTTATGCCAGTCATACCTCTGTTTTTTTTTCTTTTAGCTTTTGTTTGGCAAGCTGCTGTAAGTTTTCGATGAAATCCTTAATAATTAATAATATATATTAATATATATAATAATATCCTAGAAAATGCATGATTTCTTCGAGAAAAAATTCTAACAATTGAT